CTTAGACCAACCCAATCTGAGTAATTTCAAATTTGAAGTTTGATAGTTTAAAATTAACTTATGGTCCAAAGCCCTCTGAGAGTACAAAGAATATACACCCGAGTCTGAGTTGCGCATTATTCCTACTATTAAACTAAGACCTAAAGAGGTCTCGCACGCAACTAGTACTAAAAAAACAAATAACCCATGACTAGGGACCGCTTCTTGAGCGCAGATTAATATGGCCCCTAATCTAACACATACTCCTTCCATTAAAATAAGATATCTTAGAAAATTAGAAAATTTTTTAAGCATTGCCCCTACAACCACCCACAAAACCATAGTAAATAAAGCTATTGATCTCTTCATTATTTTAAAATTTTGCAAGGATAAAAAACACACAGTAAATACCCAAAGTGAGTGGCAGCAAACTCTTCCATGCCGCCATCATTAGCTGATCATAGCGAAACCGTGGAAAGGTAGCACGAACTCAAATAAAAAAAAATGTAAGCATTCCAATTTTAGTAAACATTCAAACTGTCCCTAGTACCGTTCACACAGCTCTATGCTGGAAAAATCTTCATACAGTTACTAGACATATCAATAAAATTATACCATACTCAGCAATGAATAACGCAGCAAATCTCCCCGCCGAAAATTCCACATTAAAACCGGAAACTAACTCTGACTCGGCTTCAACTAAATCAAATGGAGCCCGATTAGCCTCTGCTAAACAAATAATCATTCATAACACAGCAACCGGAAGGCAATAAAGACTTCATCATGCAGATCATCCAGAATCCGAAAGAGAGAAAAATCTCATTCCCATACTGAAAAATATAACTGCCACTAGAGTAATTCTAAGACAAATTTCGTAGGAGATAACCTGAGCGAACCCACGTACACTTCCCACACTTGCATATTTTGACGTTGATGATCAACCTCTTATAATAGCAATATGAGCGTTAAGCCTTCTAACAATTAAGAAAAACAATATGTCGCTTCTCATTGAAGAAGAGGCCCCAATAGAGGGGAAAATTTGCCAACCTATGAAACATAGTAGCAAGGAAACACATGGGATTAAAAAGAAAATAAATTTTACAGAATTACCAGGCGCCACAAACTCTTTAGTAAAAAGCTTTATCCCATCTGAAATAGGCTGCGCAAATCCTGCAAATCTAATCTTATCAGGGCCCAATCGAACGCCTAAGGAACTTAGGCACTTTCGTTCTATTAAGGTAAAATAAGCTACGCTTAATAAAATCCCTAAATAGATAAGTAAAGTAGTAAAAACTAAACACATATTCATATTCTAGGTTTGAGAGGAATTGCACCCCATCACGAAAATGCAAATATCGCCTTTTATACTTAAAGTATCAAACCCCTAGACTTCGCCTATTACCTTAACTTCTGGGTTAGAGCTGCTTGGCTATCTCAACAGCTTCAATGTTGCACCTTAATTTTAGGCTACTTAACCCATTCTTTTAGGGGGGCTATGCCGCTGAATTAGACTATAAACCAGATAAATCTTACTTTCTTTCGAAACCTAAATTCGACGTACTAAATATCATACTAATCTGGCCAATAGTAACCACTAAGCACACTTATAAAATAACTACTAACTCTGAAGAGTTCATTTAATAGTCCCCTCCATAAGCTCGTAGTACAACCCAAAAGATAAAATCAGCAAAAAAACTGCTAAAGGATAGCCCCCCATAGATCAGACACTTAAGTCCTGAAAACATGGAATAAGTAAAACAATTTCTACATCTCAAACTAAGAATAAAATCACTAAATGAAAAAACCGCGATGAAAAATCACCGGGAATATCTGGCCTTACAAAACCACATTCGTAAGGAGATGACTTATCTCAGTCATACGAGTCCTCTTCTAAATTAACTAGGCTTAGCGACACACTGATAGGAATCGCCGACAGAGCCATAACTACAATTACAATATCCCATCTCATTTTAATTGTACTAGCTTGCATTTCCAAGCTCCTAAGCACCCAAAAACTTTTGTGCGTAAATTACACCTTAGTACAATGAACCGTAAGTGTTATACGGTCAACCTTTTATTAAAGCTAAGCTTAATACTCATAATGCCATCGACGCAGAGTTATTTCCTCTGGTTTAGACATGAAAATCACTGCCACTATTACAATAAGAAGTACGGGGGCTAAAAACTGAACGACAAATCCAAAAGATGATATTGAATTTATAGTTGTGTCCCATATAATATTTAACGAGAGCCCAAAATCCGTTACCGGTAAAAAGGCGAAAGATCCTATAGTGACTAAAATCATGTACATTCATCTATAAATGCATCCATGAAAAAATCGTCCTTCTAGTTTTTTAGGGAAAAACGTCACAAAATACCCAATAACAGCTGTAATACCTCTAATGTAGACCATAAAGGCTAACAGTGAAAGGAAGTCTCTAAGATTAAGGCCAATCTCAGCTAGTACACACAACCTAAGAACCAGCCCATAGAAAAAGATACTAACAGGAAAAAGAGAGTTAATAAGTAACAAACCAAAAGTAAAGCACACAATTAATTTCATAATTTATTCTCTGCTTAAACAAGAGCTAAAACTGTCCCCCTGCCGCCTCTTTGGCCTGCCACAGTCGAAGGCACAACTACTCGTTGAACGACATTATGAATCCCAGACAAAAGCGTTATAGCAAAATGCCAAATTCCTTGAGGAAGAGAAGTCTCAGCAACATTATCAGACTTAGGATTTCCTTCTTCTGATTTTTCCGCAGCAGAATCGGAAAGTAATCTTCGTGAAATTGAATCAGTAATAGTCATCCTATAAGACTCTTTCTCTTCTTCTTCATCTGAATTATTAGATATTCGCCTCACCAGTACAGCAACGAGATAACCGATGAGAATAGCACTATAAGGGCTTACCCAGGCCTCTCCAGAGGACGCTGCTTCAAAGTAACAGTTATTTACAGTCATAGACACCACTAACTCACCTCCAATTAACCCAAAACCTACTAGTATTAAGCCAGGAAAAGATAGTTTGATCGTCTCGTAAGACTTAGACAAGCCAAACTCTCCTTTTGCCAGCCCACGCATTAGCCCTTTTACAATTCGGGCAGAGTAAGATATAGTAAACAACACTCTTACAACCATTAAAATGACAATAGGGATAGAGGTGCTTCTGTATGAAACTGCCACAATTGACTCCTTAGATGCATACCCAGCAGTACCTGGAATGCCAATTAGTGACATTCTTCCAACGAGTAAACTCAGAAATGCTGCTGGCGATAGCATGACTCTTTGTGGGTTAAACTTTCGAAACGACTGATTTCCAAGATTATAACTAATAAGTGATCCAGCCCTTAAGAACATTCCTGCTTTAAAGAATGCATGACACAAAAGGTGCATAAAAGCCAAATGAATTTCCCCTAGCCCGAGACAAAAAGCCATTAATCCAAGTTGCCTTAGGGTTGATAAAGCAATAATTTTCTTAACGTCTCTCTCTCTTGACGCACTGTACCCCGCTATAATTGATGTAACGAGCCCCGTAGTGATTAAAAATGAACATGCAACCGGAGATTTTTCTCACATAACATGTGAACGAATTAAAAGATAAATACCTGCTGTCACAAGAGTTGATGAGTGCACTAATGAGGAAACAGGCGTTGGAGCTATTATTGCTGCAGGCAATCAGCTCCTAAAAGGAACTTGTGCTCTTTTAGTTGCACACCCAACAACAAATACGACCCTTCAGCAATAAGGTTTCATGTCCAGCCTCAAGTCGCATGCTAAAGCTATGCCCGCAGTACTGCAAATTAACAAACCGTCACCAACTCGATTAGTTAAAGCAGTTAATATTGCCGCATCAAAAGATTTTTTCCCGTCATAAAATATAACTAGTAAAAATGATGTAACACCCAGTCAATCTCACCCCACAAGCACCATGGGTATTGAACCAGAAAAAACCAGCACAATCATAGAAAAAATAAAAGCATAAACTGTTCAATTAAATTCTTTTAATTTATCCTCACTTATGTAAGAGTCTATAAAAAATCCAACACAAGAAGAAATTAATAAAATAACAGATGCAAAAGTTAGAGATATTCAGTCCATACACAACTCTAAGTTTAATGATAATAATGACACTGAGCCTAATTCTCAGCATAGTCATATTACCACTTCATTAGCGCCAAAATAACTTGCCATAAGGCCTAAAATAACTCTAAAACCTAATAATATAAATGAATTTAACACTACCATTAAACCTCAAGAAGATAACTCTACTTAGTGCATTTCTAAATAATGCTGCCAAACATAAAAGCCAGGCTTTGAGGCTTATTAATTTTTAAATAAAAGGTTACACTATCCTTCATAAGTCCCATTTAAATAAGACTTCAGCTAACGGATAAAACAAAAAAACTAGCGCATGAATATCCTTAGCTTGCACTTCCCTAAACAACAGCTCTATGTTTATCTTACTTCTTCTTTCAGTTAGCTGGCAGTACAATGAAAACCTATATACCCCTCTTAAAATAAGATATAGCAATAATGGAACGAAAACTCACGGTCAAATAGCAATTGCAGAAAGCACAGATAAAACCTCTCTAATAATCACGGGACAAGGAGGGACCCCTAAATTTGCCATAAGTGCCACTAGCCAGAAAATAGCTAGTTGAGGGATTAAACGAACCCCTTTATTTATTATCTTAACTTTACGTGAGTGCACTAACTCTGACGTAATACCGCATAAAACAAAAAGTCCGGAAGAAATAAACCCATGTCTTACTAGCATAATATAAGCACCAACTAGACCCACCTCTGTACAGCTGAATAACCCAATTACAGGGAATGCCATGTGAGAAACAGAGGAAAACGCAATTAACTTTTTAACATCATTCTGCCGAATACACATTAATGCACCGTAAACTCTACCATAAAGCGAAAAAGAAATAACTAGAATACCAACTGGCTCTAGTGTGTAAGAAAAGAGCATTATCAAACGCGTGATCCCGTAGCCCCCTAATTTAAGTAAAATCCCCGCTAAAATAACCGAGCCGCCCACTGGCGCCTGTACATGCGCTTTTGGAAGCCATGTATGAAAAGGAAATGCGGGCAGCTTAATTAAAAACCCTAAAAAACAAAAAAGTCAGAATACCCCTTCAAAGCTGTTTTTAACTCTAATAAATCAGATAAATCTTGAACCCGAATATACCTCTATACTGGCAATCACTAAAAGTAAGGGAAATGAGCCAGCTATTGTATAGCCTGCAATATATTGGATTGACGGGACACGTTCAAACTGTCTACCCCAAATGCCAATAATTATGATCATAGGCACTAAAGTACTTTCGAATAGAACGTAAAACATTGCTAATGTATTCACCATAAATGACTGAACTAGGAGGAAACAAAGAAGAGTGACTAAGACCCAAAATCTGTTGAATATCCCACGAAGGTTAAGTATCCTTCTTCTCACTAGAATTCTAATGCCACACACTCATAATGTTAAAGTAATCAGACTTCTTCTGAAAATGTCAATACAAAATAAATTGCTTAACGACTCCCAAGATACCCCGCTCCCAGCTCAATATGTAAGGCTAAAAGCGGACCAGACCCCAAAAGAATTTACTATAGCTATAATTTGATCTTTTTTATTCAAAAACATTACACAAAAAGAACTTAAAGTCATAAAAATTAACAATCTCATCATGCCCAGAGCCTCAATTGAGGCATCTTCAACGCCACAAGTTGACGCTTTATCTAAGCTATCTAGGCTACTTGAATTCTGTTCTGCCGTGTATATGCCAAATTAAGCAAAACTTTTTTACCCTCAAAACTCGAACCCATTAGACCCCTCCATCGTAAGTCTGATTAATATAGCAAGGTCGATACACGACACAATTTGGGCCGAAACCAAACGTGATAAATTTCACTTCTTACCACACTCTTCTACTAAAGCTATAGTAACTCAAATTAATAAAGCATTCTGAACCCTAGCCCTATAAACATATTCCAAGTAACACAACTAATATTAAAAGTATTTTGAGCAATAGAACCACTTGGGGTTAGCCTGTATGACAACCCAGAAGCGCCAATAGCAATAATTCAAACCCACACTAATAGGTTAATAAGACTCCTTGCTAAAACGGCAAAAATAGCAAGATGAGCACCGGCCTCTAAACCTAATTGAAGCACTACAAACTTTGTACAAAAGTCAAGAAACGGAGGAAACCCAGAAAATCTCAATCCAACCGCAATAAACCCAGTCTTGTAATACAGTGGAATGTCAATTCCTAAATCTTTTACAAGAAAGCAATTTCCCCTTCAAAAGATAAAGTTTAGAAAGAACATTCTTACGCAATAAATGAATGCATACACATAAACTAAATGAAGACCAAAATGCCTGGATACCACTAAAAATCCAGTATGACCTACTGACGAATAACCTAAAAAAGACTTAACTGTAATAGCATTGAATATGGCCACTGGCCCGTATAATATACTTGCAATTGCTATTCAATAAAAAATATACGCACAAACTGGCACATCATTGAATAGAGGCACTGAAGCAACAACAAAAACTTTTTGCCCTGCGCCTACTACAAAAATCCCCCCGTAATGAAAGTTAATAAACCTTCGCGCCACCCAGAAATGTAGCGGAACTAAACCAAGTTTCAAAGAAAACCCAAAGCATAAAAGTCCGCTGCAAAGTGGGTCCCATGCAAAAATTCATTGTATAAGTATCCCATATAAGATCCTTACCCTTCCAATAAATTGAACGACGAAATAAGTAGCAACGCCAGTAAACCAAGATTTTTTTGATCGCACTTCCGATGATAAGAACGGAATTATAAAAATAGTGCTAAAATCTGTTATCGCCCACACTCAGAACAATGTCGGCATGAATATTATTACAAGCCTCGATATAACCCTTAGTATTAAAAAAACAATTATTCTTAACAACTGCATATTTAGCCACTTTTGCCATGCGCAATTTAAGCTCTAGCACACTCAAGAGGAAGGGTCAAGCCCTTATTCTAACGTTGTAAGCGTCATGTAATCACTATTATACTACCTCTCGATACAAAGCCATAGTCTTCTACCCTTTTGTATTTAGTGAGTTAATCAAACTTATACCCATCTTACTTTTGTTACTATACACTACCCTAACCCAACAACCTTTGTTTTGACTGTTCTACTTTTTCTCTAAGTACAGTAACCCCTCTCTACCACTAACTTTATTTCTACAGCGCCACTCTTTTTATAGAGCTCTTCTTATCCCACTGCTGCTGGTAGCACACATCTTAATCTATTTCAACTCTACTATTACCCACACATCCGTGATTTGTTATTTCTATTCAACCTCTCCATTTATTAGTATATTCAATATCTTGACCTCAGACCTCTACTCATTATAAGCTAATACTCTCTACTTTAACCGGTATGGATCATGTATTTATTATTATTATTACATAGGGAAAATATATTTAATTTTTTTCACTTTAATTGGTTTTTTTTCTGTAAAATTTTATGTTGAAGCATAAGCTTAAAATAATTACTATATTACACAATTAAGAATAATCAAGTCACATTTTATCTGCTTAAAAATAAACTATTTAATTCTTGTCAAATTAGGTAGCCCCGAATATAAGCCGTAAATAGTTAAAAAAATTTGTACTATTAAAACGTAAGACTTACCATAAACATATCTGCTTGTTTTATAGTAAATAACCCTCTTCCTGACCTTTAAGGAGTTAAATTACTCTAAAATCAGAAGAGCTAATATTACAGTACAACATGCCTTATTAGTAAAATTGTTAAGAGCAAATCATTTAATTTCTTGTTATTAGGGCCTGATACTTACGCTTTTTTCATTTACGAAAATCTTTTGTTTGGAAGACAAATGTACTAAGTTTGTACTAAAAGCGCAATAAAACTTAACTTAAAATTAAGGTTTGCTAAGATTAATAGCTTAAATTCAGTAACTTAACACCGAGTTGATAGCGGCTATAGATCCCATGCTACTGCAAGAACGTGACGCTCATAATTTCGTGAAAGCAAGCTCAAGTTCGCAGCTGAAAAATAAATAAAAATGTAAACATGACTTATAATAATACTAATTATTTTTATAACGACACCACCCAGGCTTAACCAACTACTGTTTAAAGTTGACCCCAAGTTACTAATGCCCATAAAAATTCTTAAGACTTGCTCTTAACACTTTGGCTTTGAGCCCTTAATGCCGCTAGTTTGAAAGCGCGTATAATTAACTAATAAAAACAGGCTCTACCTATCTTAGTGCACTAACTTTTACTTTTTCAGGCCTACTCCTTTTTAATTTCTTTAGGGCCTATGACTCATTATTCTTTCTTCAACTCTACTTGCACTAGTGTTCATAAGTTAACTTTATGCTACCCCCAACCCGCCCTCCTTACCTCCTCCCCCTTAACTCCTTTGGGACCTATAGCCGCTATTTTGCTCAACTCTGGTTACACTAGTGCCCATGGAGTTAATTTACACTACCCCTAACTTACCTCTATCACCTTTTCCTTCCTCCTCAATTTTTAGAGCTTATAACCCATCATTTCTTTTTTAAACGTGAGGTTAGCTCAGGTAACTTACTTCTAGTAAGACTCAGAAACAAAACATTCCGCATAGACCTTTGTCAGTAAACGTAGCCTCGTAAGCTTAATAAAACTTTAATACCTGCTCTTAAGAAAGCACCGTAAGATCTCTAAATTACCATGCCGGAATCAATCAGCGATAGCTAATGCAGAGATAAACTACAGAGCCCACGCCTTTAAGGCTTAAGTCTTTGCTGATTTCTTAACTGTTAATTGTAAGCATTAACACTGTTGAATTAACTTAACTATCTTAAAGTATCCCAAATCTAAAACCTCTGAAAATACTCCAAATAATGCAGATGATATTCAAAATATTTTGATTAACCCTACCACTAAACTCGAGTGGCTTAAAAATATTTGCCGTTGTAAAAGGGAATATTGACAGCCACGCCATTATTATTATTACATTGGCCACTATAATTAGGTAAACTGTAAAGTGAAAACCTGTTCTTCACAGCAATGAAATTATTGCATACTTCACAGAAAACTCTATAAACGGAGGAAATCCTGAAATCCTAAATGCCAAGAAAAAAAATCCTGCTTTATAGTACAAAGGCATTTTAGACCTAAGATCTCTCAAATACCGGCAATTTCTTTGTGAGAGAATTAACCTCAAAAAAAATACTGTTAAAGAGTAGCCACCGGCATATTGGCAAGCCATGATAATATCGTGGTCTGCACAAAGTGTCAAGCACCCAGTGTAGTTTAAGGACATATACCCTAAAAATGGCTTTACCTCAATAGATATTAACATCCCAAACGCCCCCCATAGTATACTCATTAATGATATAAGGTAAAGGGCGTCCCCACAAATTGGGTCTGTAGTAAGAAACGGTACTGCAAAAATTATGAAAATTTTTTGGGCTGTGCCAGCAATAAAGACTCCTAAGTAGTGAAAATTAATAAAACTTAAGTTTACCCAAAAATTAAATGGGAATAAGCCTAGTTTTAACCCAAACCCCGCGCATATACACCACACGCCAAATCTGCCTTTTACTGATGCTATTGTTCTAAGAACTACACCGGATAAAATTAAAAATGTCCCCCTATACTGCGCCAAAAAATAAATTGGAACTCCTGTAAACCATGACTTCTGTTTTAATGATTTTAAACTCTCTTGCAGAAATGGGATGACGCTAAGAACTCTAGAGTCAACCATAATTCATAACGTTGTCCCATGAATATCAGGAAAGAGCTTTACTACCAAGATTCTAATAATCGCTATAACTGAAAATAGAAATATTCTAATAACTTTACTCACCTTCAAAGGGGAATAAAATCCTTTTTAGCGCCTAAAACACTACGTAGAGTTATCTACTTCCTTTGAACATTTGTCGCTTTCCACTCCCAAAATACTTTTGCTTGGCCACTTAAAACACCCTTACTTACTACTATAAAACATAAAAGTACAGCCAGAGCTTTTCATATTCGATAAATTTCAACTTGTAGCCTAAAGGTGAAGTACTCCTGTAGTTCTTAAGACTTTGCTTACTTAGGCGTGACTTTATAAGGCATACTCTACAAGCACACGCAAATTACAATGTTATGACTTAAGTTGTAATAATTCCGAATGCAAAGCCGCTGAATAAACTCAAAATAACACAAATAATATTAAATAAATTTTGAATTGGGCTTCCACTAAAAGCTAAAGCTTTTTCTACTCCTTTAGTAGCGAATACTATAAGCCGAACTCAGCTTAATAAATTAATCAGACTGCCCACCACTACAATAGCAATACTAACAGTAGCGCCCGCTTCTCACCCTAGTAATTCTAACATTTTTTCTTTTATGACAAAGTCAACAGATAAGGGATGTCCAGACATACTAATTATTAGACAAAGAAATCCAATTTTATAGTGTAGCGGAACTTTCGACCCTAAATCCTTAACATCTTTACAATTTCTATTCAACAAAATAGCAGCTATAAAAAACACCCTCAAGCAGTAAATAGCCCCATAGACGTAGGTCACGTGAAGCCCGCAGTAGCTGCAAAGTATCAGAGTCCCGGTAAACCTCAATGACAGATGAGATAGAACTACTTTTACCTCAGACGCATTGAACATTAGAATTGGACCGCATAGAACACTCAATAATCTTATGCAGTATATCGCATTTGCACAAATCGCCTCATCGTAAAAAAGTGGCACTATTGGAACAATATATAGCTTTTGTGCGAAACCTCTAATAAAGACCCCCATATAATGAAATTCTTTAAATCTTAGCTTAACTCAAAAATTAAACGGAAATAACCCAAGTTTTAAAGCGTAGCCCGCGCATGCAAGGCATCTGCCAGTCAATTCTGCAGATATTGTTCTATGGACAAATAGTCCAAATAGAATTAAGACAGCACCCGCGCATTGCGCACTGAAGTAAGCAACAACCCCAGGACTTCAAAATGTCGCCCTGCCTCGTGAGCTACCCTTCACTAAAAGAAGGGGAATGACTAGAAAAATCATGGTTTCAACTAATACCCACTCTCAAAACAGGTCTCACTCTGATAATATTGCAACTCTTGTTACAATACCTATTATTAGAAATAAGACAACTCTTAACCTCTCATGGCTCATAAAGAAAAGAAAGCATGCAATGCTTTTATTTGGTACTTAAACTACCACGTACTTTGTTACTACTTCTCTTAAGCAATAAGCTTTAGCTTCACCCTAAATCTCTATCATAAAATTTATCCTGACGAACACAGCCATCTGTGCCCTAATCTCATTGAGTGTGAGTATTACTACTAAAGACTGTTACAAGCAAACTCTGGCTATTTTATTACTAGTCTAAACTGCCATATCTTTGCACTTATAAAGGACAGGAGTTGGATGAAAGTAAATTTTTGCTAAACCCAAAAATAAAGAACTTTGGACTAGTATAACGGCCATTTCTCAGATTAAGACAATTCAAATTAAACTTGTAATTGACAGTTTAACATACCCAATATACACTAGCTTAAACCTATACATTTTGGTCAAGGAATGACAAAGAATAGCCCCGACTAAAGCATTCGCTAATATTCGAACTGTAAGAGTAACAGGACGAATAATTGCCCTGAGCATAAGCAGCGGAAAATAGGTAAACGACTTTATAACTGACTGCTTAAACTTAAGAGATTTTCTGAAAATTGATACATCAAGTTGCAGAATGTTAACTCTGTAAAATATCCTGGGCATTAGACCAGCCACAATCTCTCATGAGGATAATGACGGGAAGCCTCACGGTAAAATTCTTACCAAAACTAATGTAATTACAAAATCAAAGACTCATCTTCTCCCCTCACTTACGCCTTCTCCTAAAGCCCTAAATCGCTTTCTTTTTCTATGCATCCTTCCTACGTATAGTTTTTTATACATTCTTTGAGCACTTCTCACACAAAATAAAATAGATGGGAGATTAATAAAATATGCTATATAACTAAAACAAAATACAAAAAAAAATACAACTAAAATCATAAACTCAACTCTCATTATTTCACATCGCAGCTTTATACATTGCTCTTAAAGATTTACAATCTTTTGTACTATTTTTATACTATACGATGCTCAAAAAAATAGACGCATCTTTAAGATAGCTGCTTTTTTTAAACCTCTACAGCCATTCCAAATTAGGGTTATAAAGCTTAGCACTTTTATGCTAACCTGCAATTTTCGAAAGATTATTTCTTACCCATAAATTAAAAGAGCAAGTTCCCCTACCCTTACCATGTTACGACTTACCTCCCCTTTCGGCTAGGGTGACGGGCGATTTGAACGCACCGCAGTTGCGTCTTTTCAAAAAAACGAATTACTCTTTTTTTACTCCCAAATCCTTATATGCACTAAGAGAATTTCATCCCTAAAATCTTCATATGTCTAAATATGTGTCTCTCAGCTAACCCCTTGCCCATAAGGAGCACTACGACCTGACCTAGCCTCGGCATGATTATTAATCTCTTAAAACCCCGAGATTGGGCCTATTGTCACTTACTCACATCATAAGCTTTCGACGGCAGTACACTGCTTTCTATAGGGCAGGTGAGATATCACGCGGATCATCAGATTAAGCGCCAAGAGCCTCTGGATGGTTATGCGGAACCGCCAAGTTCTTCGAGTTTTAAGCAGTTGCTCGTAGTACCCCTAGCAAACTACCAAATCAAATAAGATAGCTATTCTTGACATTATGGAATAACCGGGTACCAAATCCGGGTCTATACCCATAACTTCGCAGAATCATCTTTACGCAAGTTTTGGACCTCCCGCAAGACTGAGATTTCACCCATAGTTCTTACTGTATGTCTTGCATTTATTTTTGACTAACTGCCTCTAAGCTGCACCCTTGTTAGCTCCTCGACAGAGGGAATGACCGCAGCTGCTGGCACCCTCTTTAGCTTCAATTTAATTAGTTTTTTATTCGTTTCAAGCTAGAACTCATTGATTTCCAGATCTACCCACTTGAGTTGTGATTTCCTTTGCGTCATCATATAAAACTTATGCTCCTGCTGCTAACTTTCCCATTTAGGTCACTCTAAGTTTAGCTTATCACATAAATCAGACTCTTACACATCACGAAATTCTCCTACATTGTGTAATGTAAAAAACTCTTTAGCCAACATTATACCAGAACCAAATATTTCTTTTACTTACTTTAAACATACCTGTGCAAAGGCAGTACAACATGCTGCTTAATCACAGTTTAAAATAGTTTTGTTAGTAGCCTTATTACCGTTTACAGGTTTTAAGTCCACCAAACTTGTAAAGAGAGGCGGTTAACCGCATCTACTAGTTAACAGCTAATTGCCTTATACATTAGGCTACTCTCTTGTCTTAACAAAGTGACTTAGTCTTGAAATCGACCAAAATTTTAATTTATTTTTACTAATCCTAGCATAATAATCAATCAAACGCTATCCTGGATAGGTGAACGATTTTCAATGCCTCATTTCTTAAAAATCATTCTTTTACTCTAAAAAAGATAAGTTGTTAAACACTCATAACAAAATAGGCAGCATAAACCCAATTTCTCTTTTTAAAAATTAAATAACCTAGAAAACATTTTAAACTCAACCTTTAGCTGAGTTTTTCACTTTCAGCACTATTGGCGCGATAAACTGTCAAGGTGCGTATAACACCAAATGCTGAAGCTGCACTTAAAAGCATTTTTCGAACAACCAGCTATCTTAAAACTCGAAGTTGCATATCACATCCTTAACAAAGTTTATTCAAGAATTCCTACATCGAATACCTCTTAATTTGCTTTCTTAAAAATCTTTTTATTTCGGGAGATGCTTATCTAGCAAAATCTCTTGAAAGGCCATTATACTAAAGGTACTTTTTTCTAAAGCTTAAAAACAATGATGCCATCTTATCAGACAAACCTAATTATAATGTTTCTAATACTCCTATACTCCATCTTAAAAAAGTTTTAAAACTGTTGATTAACTACGTATCTTCTAGACCTTTATGGCAAACCTAAAACTCAATTTTTTTATTGAAAATAGTGCTTTAAACACACTCGTCTACTTAAGACTAGTTTTAGAATAAAGACGTTAGAAGTTAAAACTATCTAACTAATTTAAATTACTTACGGTAAACATAAAGGCCAATATTATTGAGCATTTTAAAATTTGCAATTTCATGTTTTTCTTAAACTACTTTATGCAGGTATTGTCGCCGTAATCGCACACCTTAGAATTGGAAGCAGTACCTTCACATTTGAGTTAAAAGCTCAACGCTCTACACTTAAGCTACAATTCCATAAAACTATTTTCTGCATCCACAAATTAAAAGAGCAAGTTCCCCTACCCTTACCATGTTACGACTTACCTCCCCTTTCGGCTAGGGTGACGGGCGATTTGAACGCACCGCAGTTGCGTCTTTTCAAAAAAACGAATTACTCTTTTTTTACTCCCAAATCCTTATATGCACTAAGAGAATTTCATCCCTAAAATCTTCATATGTCTAAATATGTGTCTCTCAGCTAACCCCTTGCCCATAAGGAGCACTACGACCTGACCTAGCCTCGGCATGATTATTAATCTCTTAAAACCCCGAGATTGGGCCTATTATTACTTACTCACATCATAAGCTTTCGACGGCAGTACACTGCTTTCTATAGGGCAGGTGAGATATCACGCGGATCATCAGATTAAGCGCCAAGAGCCTCTGGATGGTTATGCGGAACCGCCAAGTTCTTCGAGTTTTAAGCAGTTGCTCGTAGTACCCCTAGCAAACTACCAAATCAAATAAGATAGCTATTCTTGACATTATGGAATAACCGGGTACCAAATCCGGGTCTATACCCATAACTTCGCAGAATCATCTTTACGCAAGTTTTGGACCTCCCGCAAGACTGAGATTTCACCCATAGTTCTTGCTGTATGTCTTGCATTTATTTTTGACTAACTGCCTCTAAGCTGCACCCTTGTTAGCTCCTCGACAGAGGGAATGACCGCAGCTGCTGGCACCCTCTTTAGCTTCAATTTAATTAGTTTTTTATTCGTTTCAAGCTAGAACTCATTGATTTCCAGATCTACCCACTTGAGTTGTGATTTCCTTTGCGTCATCATATAAAACTTATGCTCCTGCTGCTAACTTTTCCCATTTAGGTCATTTTAGATTTAGCTTATCACATAAATCAGACTCTTACACATCACGAAATTCTCCTACATTGTGTAATGTAAAAAACTCTTTAGCCAACATTATACCAGAACCAAATATTTCTTTTACCGCACCTTTTAAGAAATAAGAATTTAACGCCAACAAATTCACATTATTACTTGCAATTTAAGTGCGCTCTGAAGTTAATTACATCTTTATTGAGCTCTTTAAATCTAAAGCCCTTAAGCAAATAAGGGACTAGCGTTCCCAAAACGCTTATTTTTAATTAAACTAGCTTTAGCTTAAAATATTTTTTTTGGGCTTTACTTCTGCCGCACCCCAACCTATCCTTGCTAAAGACTTGATAAGTCATTGGAAACATCTGTCATAGGATTGCAAACCAAATGCCACATTACTCAAGATCAATAAACTACAAGACTTCACAAAATTCTTCAAACAATTGCTAATTTCACTAAGAAAGCCAAGAGTCCTCCCCTCTTGACTTAGTGTTTTCAAGACACTAATTCTTTAAAGATACTTTCTCTAACAGTAAGAACACTCAGGTACCTCCGGGGCATGAGCCCGTTGATCTAATAACTTGACCTACCTTACCTAGAGCTAATGATTTAGTAACACAAAAAACATATGCAGCTAAAAGATTAACCTATTTAAATTTACTTAAGCTATGCACAAGACTAACTCGTATATTTTAAATCTTAAGTTTAACGCACTTCTCTGCCAGCATAGCCGCGTAGCTAACTTCAGAAGGGAGCACAAAATCGAATTGCGCCAGCCGTAATTAGAAGTCACAGTGTAAGACCACTTATCCCCCCAATGAAAAAGGGATTAAACCACTTTCGGATTATGAAACCGACGCCATAATAACTTAGACTACTTTTTCCAACAATTTTACATAGAAAACCTTACCCTTCTCAGACACTTGACTGCAAGATTCATAGCCATTTAGAAAATAACTCCGATCTCACTACCTCTACACGAATCGGCATGAACCTATGCAGTGCACCACAAATTTCTGAGCATTGACCTCAAAAAACACCAGGCATCTCTACTTTAACTCTTGATTCCCTTAATCGACCAGGAACAGCATCAGATTTCACCCCAAATGCCGGCACAGTTCAAGAATGCACGACATCAAAAGATGTTGTTAAAATCCGACATCAAACAGAAAACGGAAGGACCATAGACTTGTCAACTGTCAAAAGTCGCGGCTCCCCTAATTTTAACTCATCTTCTGGCACCATGTATGAGTTATAAGAAACTACTACAAAATCTGTATATTCATACTCTCAATATCACTGATGACCAATACATTTAACAGTAATTAAAGGCGTTTCCAGCTCAGAAAGAATATATAACAGGCCTATAGATGGTCATGACAGAAATACAAGAATAAGCAATGGCACAGTTCCTCAAATTCGTTCAAGATTGTGATCTGTATTTATGTAAGCAAATTGATGAGCATCCCTACAACACAAAAGGACGCTAAACATCACAAAAACAAAAATAAGTATTAATACGACGCAATATATACCGAATGCCCATTGGACTCGCATTCTAGTAAAAGTAACACCATTTTGAAAATATATTTGACATCAATATCTCATAAAGACAGTACCCATAAAAGTGTCTTTAGTACGACAAACTAATGTATTTACTATACTAACTGCCTGCTGATTCTATAAGCCGACGTTCCCCCTGCCACAGCATACATACATACATATATATATATATATATATATGTGTGTGTGTGTGTGTGTGTATATACACCCATATATATGTGTATATATATATATATATATATATATATATGCTTGCTTGTGCATGGCTGCCTAACCTTATAAAACCTTTATGTGTCGTCCTAAAGAGCTAGCAATTAGCTTTTTATGTTTTCAAGACATACTGGTAAATTATACCGATTCTTTAGATAGCAGTGCTGTTAATAGCAACTGTTTTTTCTGTCACTGTATTCAAACCTTCCTCTGATTCTTCTTCTGGTCGGTTATACAGCTCTATTTCTCATTTTATTTTAACCATCGGGATAACCACCAATGCTCCTAAGTGTAATACAGTACCAAACTGCCCCGCTAAAACTCACCCTCCTGTCGGCTCCTGAGCTCCAATAACAGTTAAAAACATGAAGTTTGCAGCTCAAACAATAAAAACTAACCGTACTAGTGGACAAACTTTTATACTTTGAAATTTTTCCGGACCGCTAATTATAGGAAAAACAGCGACGCCTGCAATAGCAGCAAACATAGTAAAAACCCCGCCAGCCTTATGAGGAATTGATCGTAAAATGGCATACGCATATAAAAAATATCACTCAGGTTTAATAACAGCTGGTGTTTTTATTTTATTAATAGGCTGCCACTGAAGGGGATCAACTGTTAAACTGGCAAAGGTAAATGTCATACCGACAAATCCAATTAATAATAAAGCAAAACCCGCTAAATCTTTAATAGAGTAGTAAGGATGAAATGGGACTCTAAAATTTGTTTGATCTAAACCCAAAGGATTTCTTGATCCGTTCATATGTAAAAAAAGCACATGAGTTAGACTGAGTCCAAGAATTACAAATGGTAAAAGAAAATGCAAAACAAAGACTCGTTTAAGAGTCATTGAAGAAATTACAAACCCTCCTTGAAATCAGTCTAAAGCTCGTGCACCGCCAGGGATAACTGTTATTATATTAGTAATCACAGTTAGCCCTCAGTAAGATATAACCCCTCAAGGAAGGACATAACCTAAAAACCCTACCCCCATAGAAAGAAGGTAGAGAGTCAGCCCTCTATATCATACATGTGGATTTTTTAAGTATGCCCCAAAATAAACCCCGCGTGCTACATGGAGATAGATTAATGCGAAAAATAAAGATGCACCTCCTATGTGCATTCTTCGAACAATTCAACCATAATTTGCATCTCGCATAATATAATCCACTCTAACTCTCACAAGTTGCTCATCCGCAGAATAGTTTGTCGTAAGCATAATTCCCGTTAAAATCTGTGCCCCTAACACCAAAAATAGTATTGAACCTATATTTCACCATACCCTTAAATTTGGAGGGCACGGATACTTTAAGGCATGATAATAATAATGACTACCTGTCTCCTTGCTTTCATCAGCAGAATCGCTGTCGCAATCAACTGCGCATCTTCCGATTGACACTGTCTTTTTATTTCCGGACGTAACCGTTAATCTGAGCGGGAAGACCCCTCCTCAAGATTGAAAGCCTTGCATGCCTAAACTTACACCAGCTCAGACAACAACTGAGCAGCCATTTGGTGATTCAGTTTCCATAGCACACAGATTTAAGGTTTACAAGACCTTCGTAATGAATTTATACTAAAACTGAAAGTATTGGAGAAAATTTCTCGTATTCTTTGACATCAACAAAGCCCATGCACCTCTGGCACAATACTCTAAGACCCTCAGATATAAATAATAAAAAATAACCCGAGCCATACAATATCAACGAAGTGTCAATATCAAATAGCTAGCGTCAAAGCCACATGGTGCTCAGAAGAAAACTGCAGAAGTATCATACGAACAAAGCAAAATAATAGACCACAAGTGCCTCCAATTACATGCATCCCATGAAGACCTGTCAGCATAAAAAAACAACTCCCATAAACTCCGTCAGAGATAGAAAAGCTTGATCAAGCATACTCCTCATACTGATTTTTAATAAACATTACTGATAAACCTAAAGTTAGAATGTATGTAATTGCCGCTACTTCGATATTTCCTCATTGAAGATAGTGGTGCCTCAATGTAATAGTTGCCGAAGACGCCACTAGCAATGCCGTATTATGTAATGGAACTTTTCTTCAATCTAGACACTCGAGTCCTACTGGAGGCCAGCAACATCCAACTTCCACAGATGACGATAAAGCCCTGTGGAAAAAAGCTCAAAAGAATGAAAAAAATAACATCAGCTCGGAAATAAGGAATAAAATAAAACCTAGAGTCAATCCTGACTGAACTTTTTCAGTATGAAAACCTTGAAATGTTGCTTCAGTGACAATATCACGCACCCATCTATAACAGGTCAACACAAAAAGAGGAACACCTCAATACAGACTATCAAACCTAATTTGATTAACTCAGCAGATAAACATAGCCGCGATTCCTCATAAATTTGCCCCTATGATCATTGGTCACGGACTAGGGTCTACAACGTGATACGGGGTACGAACAACTGCTCTATGACTATATATATTTTTTCTAGAATAAATTGTAAATTCCATAGAATTTAGTGAAATTTTATTAACCCTCTTCATTAGTGACTGCATTTTTACTAAATGCTTAAAACTTAGGCCTCGGTATACCTTAGAATGCTTTCGCATTGTCAGCTTTTAATCTTACAGCAGACTTAAGTTTTTATTTATTAATACATTAAATCTTTTTTCAAAATTTCTTTTCTGGGGCAACCCCCAGTCTCAACGGTCCTTTCGTACATGCCGAGATAAGTTTATTTAAAGCAGATAGAAACCAACCTGGCTTGCGCCGGTCTGAACTCAAATCACGTAGGGTATTAAAGGTCGAACAGACCTACTCTCAAAGCCTCTACGCCTTGAAGCTATCATCCCTGATTCAACATCGAGGTGCCAATCCCTTTAGCCAATACGAGCTCTACTAAAGGATTAGCCTGTTATCCCCGGCGTAACTTCTCCTATGATCGAATATAATCGGGTCAACTCCTGAAAGAAACTACTACTCAGAAAGGTTAAGCTTACTTTCTAGGCGCCCCACCTAAAAATCTTTTACCCTTGAATAAAGTTAATTTTCAAAGTTGCACGGGGTCTTTTTGTCTAACTTTTAAATGAAGGTATCTTCACCTTCAGTACAATTTCAGTTAAAAACTTAGAGACAGCTAAACCCTCGTTAAACCATTCATGCAGGCCTACAATTAAAAGGCAAGGAATTTCGCTACCTTAGCACCCTCACGCTAGGGCGGCCGTTTACAGTAATATTTCGCACTGGGCAGGTATTGCTAAAAGTTACCTCTTCTAGCGATGTTTTTGTTAAACAGGCGAGGTTTAATGTTTGCCGAGTTCCTTTGCATAACTTTTTACTTATATCTCTGTTAAATTATAAACCAATTTTCTAAGTACTTGGTTTTAGTGAAAGCACAGATTAGAGTTTACCTCACGTGTATTACCCTAAAACAAAGCAAATTATTTATTGTAATTTTAAACGTAAAGTAAAACTAGCAATGACTGGAATACAGTTCTTAACACAACTTTGCCATCTTTGCTAGCTCATCACCCGCATGCTTAGGAAGCCTTGAAACAACAGATCACTCAGGAGAGCTAGATGTGTTACGAACTGAGATAACTGGACGTTGAGCAATAAATGACTCCCATACTAAAAATACAAAGAATAACAATGAAGCAGTGCTTAAATGAGAACCAAATGTAGAAACTTTATTTCAAAACCAAAAATGATCTGGGTAATCGACTACCCGACGAGGCATTCCAGCTAAACCCAAAAAGTGATGAGGAAGAAATGCTGCATTCACACCAAGAAACATCGCCAAAAAATGACTTTTCATCTTTTGCCGATGCATCATCACTTTGGCAACAAGCGGGAATCAGTGTGTAAAACCAGCTAAAATCGTAAACACTGCCCCCATAGATAGTACATAATGAAAATGCCCAGTTACAAAGTAAGTGTCGTGAAGAGTCACATCAACTGATGCCCTCGATAAAATTAAGCCCGTAAGCCCCCCAGTTGTAAAAAGAATAATAAAACCAGTAGACCATAACATAGGAGCCTGAGTAGAAGCCTTAGAACCCATCATTGTTCTAATTCAAGCAAATACTTTAATACCAGTTGGCACTGCAATAATAACAGTAGCAGCGCTAAAATAAGCACGCGTATCAATATCTATTCCTGCCACAAACATATGATGCCCTCATACAATAAATCCTAAAAAGCCGATATTAAGTATTGCATAGAATATTCCCATATTGCCGTATGCAGTTTTTTTACTTGATCAAAAACATAGAACATGAGAGATTATTCCAAAGCCTGGAAGAATCAGTACATATACTTCTGGATGACCAAAAAATCAGAATAAATGTTGAAATAGCACAGGGTCACCCCCGCCTACAGGATCAAAAAAGGATGTGTTAAAATGCCGGTCAGTAAGAAGCATGGTAAGCCCCCCTGCTAACACTGGAAGAGTGGTTAAAAGCAAGAATGATGTGACCTTAATAGATCAGGGAAACAATGCTAACAAATGCCCTCCGACAGACCGCATATTTCTGATAGTTACCATAAAGTTAATTGATCTAAAAATAGAGCTAATACCAGCTAAGTGTAAGCTTAAAATCGCAAGGTCTATGCAAACGCCATGATAAGAATAAGTTGATAGTGGCGGGTAGATTGTTCACCCAGCCCCAACCCCATTTTCTACAAGGTTAGATATAAGCATAAGATAGAGTGAGCCTGGTAAAACCCAAAACCTAAATGCATTTAATCGAGGAAACTGCATATCTGCAACTTGAAGCATTAACGGAATTAGTCAATTACCAAACCCACCAATTATAACTGGCATAACAAAGAAAAAAATCATGACTAATGCATGTCTCGTCACTACTGCGTTATAAGTTACAGGGTCCAAAAACTTAGCCCCCGGGTTATATAACCTTCAGCGAATGAGAGAACTGAACCTAGTTCCTGCAAGAACAGCTCAAAATCCAAATACCATGTAAAATCTGCCAATATCTAGATGATTTGTTGATATAAATGTCCCACGCTTCTCGAAGAGAAGAACCGGACAAGGGAAAAATACCTTTAAAGGAAAAAACCTTTTAAAAAATTCTTTAATTCCTGGTGAAATCATTAT